TTCAACTCATGACACTTCCTTCCTAGAAAGAAAAGAAGTAGGCGGAAATTTATGTCTTAACGAATCACACGTAGAGATATTGATAACACACATAGAGTTAATGGTATTTCATAACTAATTGATTGAGCAGCAGCTCGTAGACCACCTAAAAAAGAATATTTATTATTTGAGCCATATCCTGACATAAGAAGGCCGACAGGAGCAATACTTGAAATAGCAATCCATAAAAAAACACCGATACTGAGATCGGCTAGAACAAGGTGATAACCAAAAGGAATTACTAAATAACTTAATAAAATTGATATGACTGCTATAGATGGTCCAATACTGAATAAACGAGTATCTCCTCTAGATGGAAGAAGATTCTCTTTGAAAAGTAATTTGGTACCATCTGCTAGAGCTTGGAGAATTCCCAAAGGTCCTGCGTATTCAGGACCAATACGTTGTTGTATACCCGCAGATATTTCTCTTTCTAACCAAACAATTACTAGTACACCTATTGTGATTCCTAATACAAGAGTAAAAATAGGGATAAGCATCCATATGATCCCATAGACCTCTTTTAAGGATTCCAATCTAGAAAAAGAATTGATAGCTTGTACTTCTGTTGTATCAATTATCATTTTAACGATCAACTTCTCCCATAATGATATCTATACTACCTAGTATCGTCATAATATCAGCCAATTTCATTCCTTTAACTAACTGAGGAAGAATTTGCAAATTAATAAACCCCGGGGGACGAATTTTATATCGCCAAGGAAAAACACCCTTATCCCCTATCAGAAAAATTCCCAATTCTCCCTTTGGTGCTTCGACTCTCGTATAAAGTTCTTGCTTCGATAATTCAAAAGTCGGAGAAGGTTTTTTACTAATGAATCGATAGTCAAACTCATTCCATACAGTATCTTTTACTCTATCAAAGCGGCGGATTTCTAAATTTTCATAGGGCCCTCCAGGAATTCCTTCTAGGGCCTGTTGAATAATTTTTATGGATTCTGTCATTTCACTGATTCGTACTAAATAACGAGCTAATGAATCCCCCTCTTTTTGCCATTGGACTTCCCAATCAAATTCGTCGTAACACTCATAATGATCAACTTTACGAAGATCCCATTGTATTCCGGAAGCTCGTAGCATTGGTCCCGACAAACCCCAATTTATTGCTTCCTCTCCACCAATAATGCCTACTCCTTCAACTCGTTCTAAAAAAATGGGATTCCGTGTAATAAGCTTTTGATATTCAGCAATTCCTGTTAAAAAATAATCGCAAAAATCCAAACATTTATCTATCCAGCCATGAGGTAAATCAGCAGCGACTCCGCCAATACGAAAAAAATTGTGCATCATTCGCATACCGGTGGCAGCTTCGAATAGGTCATATATCAATTCTCTTTCTCGAAAAATATAGAAGAAGGGAGTCTGTGCCCCAATATCTGCCATAAAAGGGCCAAGCCATAACAAATGCGAAGCTATACGACTTAACTCCAACATAATGACTCTGATATAACTGGCCCTTTTAGGGACTTGAATATTGCCTAATTGCTCTGGGCCATTTACAGTTATTGCTTCTGTGAACATAGTAGCTAAATAATCCCAACGTGTTACATAAGGCAAATATTGTATAATTGTTCGATTTTCCGCAATTTTTTCCATACCTCTGTGTAAATAACCCAATATTGGTTCACAGTCAATAACATCTTCACCATCTAGAGTAACAATGAGTCGAAGAACACCATGCATTGATGGGTGGTGAGGTCCCATATTGACTATCATGAGGTCTTTTCTAGCTGGTACAGTCATAGGTTTTTCCTGATTCATTCTTCCATGAATTGCTGAAAGCGAAAAGAAGTTCATCAAACTTTAAGCGAATAATTAAAACTAACTCTTCAAATTAACGAGTTTTTCTCTCTCGAATACCCAACTGCCCTATTAATTCTTTATAACGCGATCTATTTTTTTTTGACAAATAAGCCAGCAAGCGTTGACGTTTTCCCAGAATTTTACGCAGACCTCTCTGAGATAAATAGTCTTTTTTGTGCAATTCCAAATGTGAAGTAAGTCTCCGTATCTTATTGGTGAAACTTACCACTTGAAATTCAACAGATCCTCTGTTTTCTTTGTTTTCTTCTTGTTCTTGCAAAATAATTGAAATAAATGAATTTTTTACCATAAAAGAATTTCACACTCCCCTTTTTACAGATATTTATTTTATTGATCAGTAATAATAATGTCAGAAATTTTAATGTAGTATACACAATAATCATAATTTCTTTATATATTCCTTATTTTATCAATTAACATTAATCAATAGAAAAATGAAAAAATATGATTGATAGAATAGAACAACAGAATATATAGGAAACTCAAAATTTTAAATCAGGGATACATATATATCCTTAACATACTCAAACGGCTCCCATTATTGGTATCAAACCAATAGCGATTCATACAAGCTAAATCTTCTAATCGATAATTAGGCCAAAAAAAGAACTTTAATTGAATTAATTCATTTTTTTTTCTGTCAATTTTTTTACTTTCATCCAAAAATTGACTCCAGTTTTTTATCTTGTTCTCCTTGCAAAATAATGGATTTTTATGCACAGCATTCTGATTCTTTAAATTCAAATTGAAAGAAATTAGAATTCTCAATTCTCTACGACGTCTAGACGATAAAATTTTTTCAGGAACAAGCAAATCATAATTATTTTTGTTTCTATTTAAAGTTTTTATTTTATGTCTTGAAATGGATTCATCAAAATTATTCTTAGCAACGTTTTGGGGGTTTCGGTATCTTTGATTACTCTGGTGCTTACTTTTATGAACCAATGAAATACCTATGATTTGATACATAAGAAACTGTCCGTCATTTTTTACAGATAGACGGGCAGGTTCCATAATTAATATTCCCTTTTTCGTTAATTGTGTAAGATTTAAACGCCTTCTCATTATATCCAGATTCATTTCTTTCCTTTGAATATAGGATATAGTAATTTTTCTTACATTTATGAGGCTAACCAGGAGACCATATATCTGGATATTATTCATCATTTTTTGATTCAATTGATTCAAACGTCCAGCCCATCTTAATTGCAAAGGAAAATCTCTTTTAAGGAATATTTTTAGTTTTTCGATCGATTCTAAAAAATATTCTTCAATATTGTTTTGATTCTTTAATTCAAAATATTGTTTTGAATTTGATGGGCTAAAATTTAAAAAATCCTCATTCTCCTCTTGCTTTCTCTTGATATTTTGATTTTCACTAAAATTTGGATTTATATTCAAATTAAAAAGAAGTAAGTTGCTTGGGATAAACCAAGGTTTCTCTTTATATTTATTATAAAGTATCACAAACTCTGGAAAGAAAAAATTTTTCGGATTCGATATGAGGCGATTTAAGATTAAGAATTTTTCATTCATTCCCATCCAATCAAAAGACATTCCCATCCAATCAAAAAAGACCCTTTTGTAATTGATTTCGGAATTTGAATCAATTGGAAGATAAAAAATATGAATTTTATCCTTTATTTTGTCCTTATTAGGTTCAACTTGAATATTTGTATTAAATTTCCAACTCAAATATTTTCTATCTGTATTTTTTTCCATATATATAATATCACTTTTTCCTAGATAATTCTTGATAGGAATATTCTTGAGTATGTTAAATTCTTTATTTCTGCTGGAATTTTCTTGCTTCTTATTTGTTTCTAATGATGATCTATAAATATAGGACTTCTTCTTAGTTTCAGAATGAATATATTTATATGATAAAAGATCATATCTATAGTTTTTTTGAAAATTATCCTCTTTATTTGGTAATAAATAGACTTTCGAATTTTGTTTTTTTTTGTAATCAAATAATTGGTCCTTTTCATAGAAATACCATTTCCTTAAATCCTTATTTTGAGACGTATGGCATTGATTTATTCCATTTCGCCATTTTTGTGGAACTAATCTAAACCATGTAATCTGAGATAAATCGTATTGATAATGACCTCTTAACCAGTTTTTCCATGGATTCATTCCATAATTTTGAAGTTTCTTATGTCTTATTTCGGAATCAAATATTCCTTGTCTTCCAAAAAAATCCTTGATTTCATTCTTAATAAAAAAAGACGGTCCATTATATTGAAGAATAGATCTTAACTTATTGAAGTTAATAACTTGGGTTTGTGATAATTTAAAAAATACATATTTTTGTGATAAGTAAGATAAATCAAAAAAAATATGTGACTTCCTCTTACTATTTCTAAGATTATCAAAAGCCTTTATAGTCATAGGCGAAATCAAGTCAATTTTATTTTGTTTTATTTTATTAATCCCTTCTTGATTTGTTTCATTGTTGTGAATGTATTTATCAAGAATTTTGGTTGATTCCATAAAAAGTTGTAGAGCTATTCTGCGCATATTAATGATACATAGAAATATATCTATGTATATTTTTTCAATGAAAAATTGAACTATTAATTCAATATTTTTTCTTTTTAATATTTTCCGAATTTTTGGGAGTGATTCTCCATTATTCTTTTTATTTATTTTTTTTTTTTCTATTTGATTTCTAATTGTGTTTCTTCTATCAATTCTATATTTTATTTCTTCTTCTGCCTGTGAATAATTTGTCCAACCTGTAGATCTATTTTGACTAAATGATTCATTAATTATTTTATTGCTGATTATAGAATCCTTTTCCGTTTGAGTTTCACTTGATTCATATATTTCTCTCGGTATAAATAATGGAATTTTCTTTCCTTTTAAAAGTTCTTTTATTTTTTTTTTTACAAACAAAAAGGCTTTTGCTTCTTTCTTTGTTATTTTTTTTAAAACTCTTCGAACTCGAAAATTAAATTTTCTGATTTCGACTTTATAGTCTATATCTTTTAAAATGGGTTCAAAAAAGGAAGGTGTTTTTCGAGGAGGACCAAAAGGATATTCCGTTTCCATTCCCAAAACGGTTAAAAAACAAGAATCAAAATCATCTTGTTGCTTTCGATCTCTATCAT